ATTCTCACATTTAGTTGGAAGATACTTCTTTCGGATGGGTCACACCAATAGGATGAACCAAATGAGTTCTGCATCATGAACTTTGTACTGCGCACATTACTTAGACGGGTTCTAGAAAGGCATATAGGAAGGAATGGAGAAATCGAGAATAAAGAAATCTAATATGAAAGAAAAGCCAAAGAAATGAGATAATATCGGATTCTATTTCTTTGGATCTGAGCTGAATCTTGTCTATTTCAACCCCCCTAGATTCGGATTCTACTTTTGAGCCTTTCCACAATTAACTAATTTTACCTTTCTAATATGTATTACGTCTTTCTAATATGTATTACGTATTCAAATTCGTTTGAACAAGAGGAGAAAAAAAGAGGAGATAGAATCCAATTCTTTTAGATACTTTATCTAAGAAACTCTACCCATCTATGTTCTAGATGGGGTATATCTCGCTAAACTGGATAAAGCTATTATTCTAATCTAGACTATAAAAAAATATGTATGTGGATTCATATCAATTAATTAGAAATTCATTCTAGGGAAGAGAGACCCATACAAATTAATCATGTGCCAAGAACCAGATTTGAACTGGTGACACGAGGATTTTCAGTCCTCTGCTCTACCAACTGAGCTATCCCGGCTATTCCCAATCTCGATTGGAACCGCTAACATGAGGATTTAGAGTCCTTTCCGTAGTATCCTCATTTTATCATATAACTGGGGTCTATGTCAATTAAAAGGACAAAAGTCGATTAAAAAATTTTATCAAAGCCGGGGGATTTCTTCGATCTTCAAAAAGATGACTTTGTAAGTTTCAGTATGAGTAATGATATTGTATTGATCGGGAATCATTCAACTAGGGATTCCTTGCTCAAAGATGTTCATTTCTATGTGTATCATAGATATCAAATTGTGATAAGAGAAAGCCATTTACGCTTAGAAAAAAAATCCATTTCTAAAAGAATAGAGTGAATGAGAAAGATAAGGAATTTGGAACCGCTAAGGAAAGGGGGTCGGATAAATAGTTGGGGAGTTAAATAGTCTTTTTGGGGATAGAGGGACTTGAACCCTCACGATTTTTAAAGTCGACGGATTTTCCTTTTACTATAAATTTCATTGTTGCCGGTATTGACATGTAGAACGGGACTCTATCTTTATTCTCGTCCGATTAATCAGTTCTTCAAAAGATCTATCAGACTATGGAGTGAATGATTTGATCAATGAATATTCGATTCTTTCTTCAATGTAGAATGGATTCACACCAATTCTTCGATTTTTTATAGAAAAACTACGGATTCGGGTCGTCATTAATCATTTGATATAGTATTCAATACGTATGTATATACGTTTATCCTTCACTTCATTCTTTTTCTTTCTGAAGTTTCGATGTAAAGAGTCCTCTACGAACGCATTTAACTCCATTTGTTAGAATAGCTTCCATTGAGTCTCTGCACCTATCCTTTTTTTCTGAACCTTGGTTTGTTTTCAGAAAACAGGATTTGGCTCAGGATTGCCCATTTTTGTTAATTCCAGGGTTTCTCTGAATTTGAAAGTGATCACTTAGTAAGTTTCCATACCAAGGCTCAATCCAATTAAGTCCGTAGCGTCTACCAATTTCGCCATATCCCCCTTTCTTTTTGTTTTGAGATTAGGATCTCGTTGTGATTTCATTCCTTGTTATTTTTCTTTCATTTATACTGGAACCATTGAATTCATTAGATACCGATTCCTATCTCGAAAACGCGTTTTCTCCTCTTTGATTTTATTAACTATCTTCTATAGGAGACCCTTTTTTTGTCCAATCAAAAATGATTTTATCATTTCGGAATCCGCAATTCAATATAGATGGATATATACCCGATCTATATGTCTCGCTTCCTGTCATTTTGCCATTCAATTTGGAATACTTGAACGATCGATTCTTGTTTTTTATCTTCACTTTCCCCTGAAAGCCGAGGAATGTCTCATTAGTTATAACTAACCATTCCATTAAACAATTAGAATTTGAAATAAATATAGAATGAGAGATATATATAATATAGAATATAATATACAAATATAGAATATAATATAGAACTGTAATAAAAAGTATTTCAAATGCCAAAAAAAGAAATGAAAAAGAATATTTACCATTCAATTCAAATTGAAAATCAAAGAATATTAACAATATTTACAATCACTATTTAATAATATTAGTATTAGAATTGTGATAAATCGAAATTCTAGATCGCTATATTAATCCTTATGCTCTAGAATATTCAATAGAATATTGACTAGTTAATAACTAAGATTCCAATTCCAGTAGTTTAGTCAATTACTATGCATATAAGATTTCTGTGATGTGGGCCCGCTTAGCTCAGAGGTTAGAGCATCGCATTTGTAATGCGATGGTCATCGGTTCGATTCCGATAGCCGGCTTTTCCCTATTTTTTTTTTTCATTTTTTAGATGATTGATAATGTTCCTTTGAAATCAAAGAATATTGAAATTGCGCCTTCCTCCTTTTC